ATAAAAAACAATCGATTTGAAAATGCAGTAAGAAATGAAATGTCACAATATTTTTTTTATACATGTCGAAATGATGGAAAAGAAAAAATATCTTTTACGTATCCACCTAGTTTGTCAACCTTCCGGGAAATGATAAAAAGAAAAATGGATTTGTTCACAGAAGAAAAACGGCCCCCTGATGAATTGTATGATCATTGGATTTCTACTAATGAACAAAAAAAGAAGAATCTCAGCAAAGAATTTCGAAATCGAATTGAAGTTCTAAAAAAAGGATCCATTACTCTAGATGTGCTGGAAAAAAAGAGTAGATTATGTAATGATGAGACTAAAAAAGAATGCTTGCCTAAAATAGATGATCCCTTTTTGAATGGTCCCTATCGCGGAAGGAGAAACATTTTTTTTTCTTCCTCAATCAGAAATGAAACTTCGATAAAAAATGACATCGAGAAAAGATGGATAAATAAGATCCAGGGTATACTTTTTACTACTGATTATGATTATGAAAAATTGGAAGAGAAAATAGATCCATTTGATCAAAATTCATTATCAACAGAAAAAAAAAATGATTTATTTCCGTTTTCAAAAATGGAATTCAAAATCCAACAAGGAAGAATTGTCTTCGAAGATCAAATCAATATTTGCAAATTCATCTTCATCCAAAATGTCAATCCAGAGTCTAAAAGACTAAAAGAAATAAGTCAAAAAGTAAAAAGATTAACACTAAGACAAAGCCTAAATAGACTAAGAGATAAGAAGAAATTCGACCTGTTCCTAAATATTTAATGCCCTCTCCACCAAAGAAACTTATAAGGCCAAAAGCGTTTGGAATTCCATCAATTCCTCGTTGATCAAAAAAATGAGTTAGTTCAGCAAATCTTCTTAGACCCCCAGCCAAAGATATTCGATAAAAAAAATCTATGTAACCACGATTATATGACCAATCATAAATGAGATTAATTATTTTTTCCCAGAGAGCTGTATAATAATTATTATTATTACTACCCTTAACAAATGAATTTTGTAAGTTGAAATTTTTGAAAGATGAATAAATGGGCTTATATGAAAAAAACGCTATAAATATACCAAAAAAGGCTAGACTGACCGAAAAAATTCCATTTATAAAAAATTCATACCAATCTATAAAATTATTTTGATACGGATGTAAAAGGTTTATAGATGGATTCAACAAATTTGATAATAGATCAAAATCAATTCCACTTTGATTATAAGGAATTCCTATAATTCCAACAAGACAAGTAAATAGTACTAATATAGACATGGAAAATAGCATAGTACTGTCCGATTCGGGGGGATAAAAAAACGTATTTTGAATTCCAAAACAAGCAATACTAATAAAAGGGCGTATCATTTTTTTTCCATTATCAAAAATTCGATAGGTTGTATTGAAAAAAAAGAAAATTCCCTTTTCATTATTATTTATTGATAATAATAAAGAAAACTTGTTTTTTTGAATTTCTTTTCCCCATGGAGATATTGAATAGCAGGAACCGCTTTTTTGACCACTATAATTCTTAAAATGAACGTTTAAATGTCCCTCAAAAGTCAGTAAATAGATTCGAAACATATAAAATGCGGTTAATCCTGCTGTGAAACAAGTTATAATTGCAAAAACCGGAGAATACAACCAACTATCGTTAAGAATTCGGTCTTTGGACCAAAAACAAGCGAGAGGTGGAATACCACAAAGAGAAAGCGTACCTATTAAAAAAGCAGTTTTTGTAATTGGTACATGCTTTTTCAACCCTCCCATAAGAACCATATTCTGACTTTTATCGGGAGAATATCCAACAATAGCTTCCATTGAATGAATAATAGATCCGGATCCTAAAAACAATAATGCTTTCGAATAAGCATGAGTAATCAAATGAAATAAAGCCGCCTGATACGATCCCATTCCTAAAGCTAGCATCATATAACCCAGTTGGGACATCGTAGAATACGCCAAACTTCTTTTAATATCTTTTTGAGCAAGGGATAAAGTAGCTCCGAATAGTAGTGTTACTATACCTATCAAAGAAATCAAATTCATTATATGAGGTATAATTATAAAAAGAGGAAGGAGGCGAGCTACAAGAAAAATACCTGCTGCGACCATAGTAGCGGCATGTATAAGAGCCGAAATAGGAGTGGGACCTTCCATGGCATCGGGTAACCATACGTGAAGGGGGAATTGAGAAGACTTGGCAACTGCACCTGTAAATAAAAGCAAGGCACACAAAGTAAGAAATACAAAATTTACCTCATTATTATAAACTAATTTATTTACTATTTCGAATAAATCTCTAAATTCGAAACTACCCGTTATAGCATAAAGTCCCAAAATCCCTAATAATAAACCAAAATCGCCTACACGATTCGTTACAAAGGCTTTTTGACAAGCATTCGCCGCAATAGGTCGTGTGAACCAAAAACCTATTAATAGATAAGAACACATTCCAACTAATTCCCAAAAAATATAAATTTGTATCAAATTCACACTAGTAACTAATCCCAACATGGAGGTAGTGAAAAAACTCATATAAGAAAAAAATCTCAAATATCCCTGATCATGATACATATAATTGTCGCTATAAAAAAGAACCAGAATTCCAACCGTACTAATTAATATTACCATAATCGAAGCAAGCGAATCTATTAAGTAACCGAAGTCTAAAGAAAAATCATTATTAATTGTCCAAGACCATACATATTGATAGATAGAACTTTTATGTATTTGCTGAATAGATAGATAGACCGAAAGGAGCATAACTACATTTAGTAGAAAGATATTAGGAAAGGACCACATACGTCGAAGATTTTTTGTTGCCATTGGAAAAACGATAAGTCCAACTCCTATTAACATAGGAATGGGAAGTGGAATGAGAGGTATAATCCATGAATAGGGATATGTATAGTCCATAAAAAAACCTTTTATCTTTTACTTTTTACTTTTATTCTTATTTTATTATTTTATTCTGAATTATTCTTTCTCAACTCCTTCGAATATTCAGAGGAAGAAAGAAGTTAGAATAAATAGGATCAGCCTAATAGTGCAATCGAAAATGAAATAAAAATAAAAAATTAACTAAAAATACTAATACATAAAAAATTAACTAAAAATACTAATACTCTTTTTTCTTTATATTAATTTCTATATTCTATAGAAATTAATATATATTTTTATATATTTAAATATATTTAAATTTGATATATATTTCTATTTTATATATATATATATATATATATATATATATTTTGAATTTTCTATATATCTTTTATGTATTTTCTATTTTTAAAAATTTACTAGAATTTTAGTAAAAATTTGACTAAAAAAAAAAATAATAAACTTTTATAATAAACTTTTATTACTATAAATAACTAACTATAAATAGTTATCTATAATAACTTAAATAGTTATCTATAATAACTTATCTAACTAAATCTAAATAAATTAGCTAAGTTATAACGAAGATCTTTATACTTACTAAAGATATAAAACAATTCAATTACCATTAGGTATTACGATAATTTTTTCTATCCGTAGACGAAAAATTGATAATTCCATACAACAAATAGACACAGAGTATTTTATACATTCCTTTTGTTTTCCATTAATATAAACATTAATATAAATAATATAAACATTAATATAAATAATATAAAACACATGGAATTTTTTTAGAATTGTCGAAAGGACTATTATAATATACGACATTTTTCTTTCGATACCTACTATGGATAAAAATCAATGAGCAAGGATTCCTTTTTTCACCTTTGATTCTATTTTGATACGGATATAAATATAAAACACGACAAAAATAAACATAGATATATAAAAACTTCGTTATTTCTCTTTTGTGTCTTGTCAGATATTTAGTTGGATTGAATGGAATCAAGACTAAAAAAAAATTGAAAAATAAATGAAATTGTTTGAACAATAAATGTCTTTCACATTCAACTAGATAAAAAAAGAATTTTTTCAAATTTATTTTTTCATGGCAGTTCCAAAAAAACGTACTTCTATATCAAAAAAACATATTCGTAAGAATATTTGGAAAATAAAAGCCTATTTTACAGCATTGAAGGCTTTTTCATTAGCGAAATCTATTTCTACGGATAATTCAAAAAGTTTTTTTGTGCAACAATCCAATAATCAAACTTATAATAAATAATAAAAAAATGGTATTTTTTTTCTTGTAGTCTTTCCCGATGGGGATTCTTATTTTCCCCATCAAGCTACTTGAATTTCGAATAGCCATTTTTTGAATTAATTTTAATAATTGAATTAATTAATAATTGAATTACTAAATAAGAATTGAATTATGGTAATATTTTGGAATGTTTCAATATGGAGTAAAACGAAAGGAATTTTTTGTCATTAATTTAATTAACTTTTTGAATTTCAATCTCGACAACTAAATAAAAAAAGCTTATTATTATTTATTATTTCGCGTACGCCGCTATGGTGAAATTGGTAGACACGCTGCTCTTAGGAAGCAGTGCTAGAGCATCTCGGTTCGAGTCCGAGTGGCGGCAGGCTATCTTCGAAAAGAAAGACAATAAGTTCTATATATAATAAATGCAATTCCAGATTGGATTCCGTATCATTTTCTATACTTTTTTTATTTGAGAATTTTTATGATATTTTCCACCTTAGAACATATATTAACTCATATATCATTTTCGATCGTTTCAATTGTAATTACAATTTTTTTGATAATTTTATCCGTTGATGAAATCGTAGGACTATATTATTCGTCAGAAAAAGGCATTATAGCTACTTTTTTCTGTATAACGGGATTATTAATCACTCGTTGGATTTATTCGGGGCATTTCCCATTAAGTGATTTATATGAATCATTCATTTTTCTTTCATGGAGTTTCTCCCTTATTTCTATCGTTCCATATTTTAAAAAACATACCAATTATTTAAGCGCAATAACTTCGCCAAGTACAATTTTTCTACACGGCTTTACCACTTCAGGTCTTTTAACCGAAATACATCAATCTGTAATATTAGTACCCGCGCTTCAATCCCAGTGGTTAATGATGCACGTAAGTATGATGATATTGGGCTATGCAGCTCTTTTATGCGGATCATTATTATCAGTAGCTCTTTTAGTCATTTCATTTTCATTTCAAAAGATTTTTCAAAATTTCGTAAACGAATCATTTTCATTTAACAAGATCCAATATATGGATGAAAGGCGGAATGTTTTAATAAACAACTTCTCTTGTTCTGCGAGAAATTATTACAGAGCTCAACTAATTCAACAATTAGATCAGTGGAGTTATCGTATTATTAGTCTAGGTTTTATCTTTTTAAACATCGGGATTCTTTCAGGATCAGTATGGGCTAATGAGGCATGGGGATCATATTGGAATTGGGACCCAAAAGAAACTTGGTCATTTATTACTTGGATTATATTTGCAATTTATTTACATACTCGAACAAATAAAAAAAAGTTCAAAAGTCTAAATTGCGCGATTGTGGCTTCTATGGGCTTTCTTATAATTTGGATATGCTATTTTTGGGTCAATTTATTAGGAATAGGGTTACATAGTTATGGTTCCTTTAATTTTCATTAACATGAAATCAAATTGAAAAAGATTCCTACAAATAGAAACATAAAACATTTTCAAAAAAATGATAATAAAATCCAAATTTGAAATACTAAATTAGTAAATATTAAGTTTTAAGTTAAAGAATATAAGAAAAAAAAACTCCATACTTCAGGGAAGATGTCGAGAACCATTTGAATCACTACACTAATTGATTCAAAAGGTTCTCACAAAAAGAAATCCATCTAGTCAAAATTTCAATTCATTTTGACTTTAGTTAATTTGTATTTTTCATTGTAAAATTCCAAAACGAAAAAGAAAGAATAGGATTCTTAATTTTTTCTTGTTTTATTCATGAAAAAAACGATCGATAAAAATATGTAGATATAATAGCTTCGACCTTCTCAACTGAGAGTGAGAGAATGAAATCCGGATAAATACCAATACCTATTATTGGGAGAAGAATAGAGATTAAAATAAATAATTCTCTCGGCCCAGAATCAAAAAAATAAGAGTTTTGCACATTCAAAATCTTGTATCCATAGAACATTTGACGTAACATCGATAATAAATAAATAGGAGTTAATATCATTCCAATTGCCATTAGAAGAGTAATTAGTATTTTTGGAATTAAAAAATATTGTTGGCTGGTAATTATTCCAAAAAAGACTATCAATTCGGCAACAAAACCACTCATGCCGGGTAATGCAAGGGAAGCCATTGATAAGATACTGAACAGTGTGAATATTTTTGGAAGGAAAATCGCCATTCCACCCATGTTGTCGAGATAAACAAGACGTATTCTATCATACGTCATTCCTGCCAAGAAAAAAAGAGCAGCGCCGATAAATCCGTGAGAAATCATTTGTAAAAGGGCTCCATTGAGCCCCGTATCGGTTATCGCTCCAATTCCGATAATTATGAACCCCATATGAGATACGGAGGAATAGGCTATTCTTTTTTTTAAATTACGTTGACCGGGAGATGTTGAAGCTGCATAGATTATTTGTATTGCACCTACTATAATCAACCAGGGAGAAAATATAGAATGAGCATGGGGGAATAATTGCATATTGATCCGAACCAAACCATATGCTCCCATTTTTAATAAAATTCCAGCTAGAAGCATACAAGTACTGTAATGGGCCTCCCCGTGGGTGTCTGGTAACCATGTATGTAAGGGTATGATCGGTAATTTGACTGCAAAAGCAATAAAAAATCCAGTATAAAATAGTAATTCTAGTGCTACAGGATACGATTGATTAGCTAATATTTCAAAATTTAATGTTGGTTCATTCGAACCATATAAGCCAATACCAAAAACGCCTATTAATAGAAAAATAGACCCTCCCGCAGTGTATAAAATGAATTTTGTAGCTGAATACAGACGTTTCTGTCCTCCCCATATCAATAGAAGTAAATAAACGGGAATTAATTCGAACTCCCACATGAGAAAAAAAAGTAAAAGATCGTGAGAAGAAAATGATCCTATTTGACCGCTGTACATTACTAACATCAGGAAATGGAACAATCGGGAATCCCGAGTAACCGGCCAGGCTGCTAAAGTAGCTAAAGTGGTTATAAATCCCGTCAGTAAAATGGTTCCTATAGAAAGCCCATCTATTCCCAATCTCCAGTTAAAATCAAAAAAATTAATCCATTTATAATCCTCTGCTAGTTGATTTAATGGATCGGTCAATTGGAAATGATAACAGAATGTATAGGTCGTTAAAAGGAGTTCAAAAATAGAAATGGATAGGGTATACCACCTTATTACCTTATTTCCTCTATGAGGTAGAAAGAAAATTAAAGAACCCGCTAATATTGGTAAACCTACAATTATTGTTAACCAAGGAAAATAATTCGTGGTAAAGACAAGATAGAATTAGACCCCAAAACCCGTTCTCGAAAAAGAACGGGTTTTTTTGTCGATAAAAAAAATCAATTGTATTTAAAAAAAAAAAATTAAAAATTCAGTTTGTTTAAAGTAGTTTTTTCTGAAACTTATTATATTAATAAGCTAGACCCATGCTTCGAGTTGTTTCATGCCATAAATAAACCCTCACGCTCAAAAAATCCGTTGGGCAAGCGGATTCACATCTCTTACAACCAACACAGTCCTCCGTTCGTGGAGCAGAAGCAATTTGCTTAGCCTTACATCCATCCCAAGGGATCATTTCTAATACATCGGTTGGGCAGGCTCGGACACACTGAGTACATCCTATACATGTATCATAAATCTTTACTGAATGTGACATTGGATCTCTCATTTTTTGAATATCATAAATCTTCGATTTAGTAAACTTATATATAAATCATATATTTATATACCAGATGAATCAATGATTTTATCATTATTTTAATAATCAATCGAATTATGGATCGCGACTCCTGGGTTGGCTAAGATACTTTGATTTCTTACATTTTTACATTTAGTATTAAATAATTGATGAATATTCGAATTTTTAAAATAAATGAAATTAGTAGTACTTATTACTTATTTATTCAATAAATTCGATTGATTGATACGAGTTGATTTTCTATTACGATAAATTGATGAAACAATAGCTAACCCAATAGCCGCTTCGGCTGCGGCAATAGCTATAACAAAAATAGAGAAAATATCTCCTTGTAATTGTCGACTATCAAACAAATCCGAAAATGTTACGAAATTTATATTAACTGCATTCAGGATAAGTTCCAAACACATAAGAGCCCTAACCATATTTCGACTCGTGATCAATCCATAGATACCAATCGAAAATAAATAGGCACTCAAAACAAGTGCATGTTCGAGTATCATTGATCAGCTCCTTATCAATTTTGAATCATTTCGCCATGAACAATAAACCAAGGCTTTCGCTGTTCTATAATAGAACAAGTACAAAAAAAAGAATATATTCTTTTTTTTTGTAAGATAGAAAAAGAAAAAGATCGATATTGAAATAGAATTCAAAAATGAAAGCTAAATGGATTTGATAAGAGCGAGAAAATTTCAATTTCGATTGTTCTTAATAGTTAGAAAGATTTTTCATTGACGGGCAACAACAATTGCACCTATCAAAGCAACTAAAAGAATTATTGAAATGAGTTCAAATGGAAGAAAAAAATCCGTTGATAAATGAATTCCAATTTGTTGACTATTCCCTATCAAATCTTGTTCGATAATTTGGTTTGATTTTGTCGTCCAAATAATTCCGTACCAAGACGTATCGAGAATCGTGGTAATTATGGCGATGAAAATACTTGTACAAACCAACGAAGTAATCCCATTCCAAACAGTCCAAAGATCGAAATCTTTATAATATTCTGAACCATTCATGAACATGACAGCAAATAAAATTAAAACGTTTATAGCTCCGACATAAATAAGGAGCTGTGCAGCCGCTACAAAATGAGAGTTTGATAAAATATAAAATAACGATATGCAAACAAGAACCAATCCCAATGCAAAAGCCGAATAAATTGGATTGGTAAGTAATACCACTCCTATACCTCCTAATAGAAGACCTGATCCCAGAAAAACTAAAAGAAAATCATGTATTGGTCCAGGCAAATCCATTCTATATACAAGATAAAAAAATTGAAATGTTTTTCATGATTTTATTGACCTGACCAGGAAATTTTTTATTTTTTGATGATATGCTCCTAATTGAATTCAATTAAAATTGAATGGTGTTTCTAATGGATTTGAATTACGTCTAGGTCCAATTACTATACCAATATCTTGTTCCCCCTTACGCCAAACCAAGTAGAAAAGTTAGCTGGAAACTATTTCTAAATAAATAGAGAGATTATTAAATTCTATTTTCAATCCAAATTGATTTGCACTTCTCACTAACTAATCAACAATTAATTGCAATTTCGAGTTCTAGTGAGCAAAAAAAAAAATAAGGAACGATTCCTTTCAATTAGATAAAATTGAACCTGACTATACATTACTATAGTAATTAGTAATTACTCTTTAATCATTCTTTAATCATGAAATGCATTTTTTATTTGAGGATAATTCAAAATTGTTCGAATTGTATAATCGTTAATTACTGACATCGGTAACCGACCTAATGCGATTTGATTATAATTCAATTCGTGACGATCATAAGCAGAAAGCTCATATTCTTCAGTCATTGATAAACAATTTGTTGGACAATACTCAACGCAATTTCCACAAAATATACAAATTCCGAAATCAATACTGTAATTAAGCAAGCGTTTTTTTCGCATACCGGTTTCCAATTTCCAATCAACAACGGGTAGATCTATAGGACATACACGAACACATACTTCACAAGCTATGCATTTATCAAATTCAAAATGGATTCGTCCGCGGAAACGCTCCGATGTAATTAACTTTTCATAAGGATATTGAATAGTTACAGGTAAACGATTTGCATGGGATAAGGTAATGATGAATCCTTGACCAATGTACCTTGCCGCCCGTATTGCTTGTTGGCCATAATTTATGAACCCAGTTACCGTCGGGAACATATTGTAAAGATCTATAAATAATCTTATGTTTGTTTCTTTCTCTTGTTTGATGAGAAGTGAGAAATATAGAATATCATATTCTTTTTTCGTTTAGAGTGAAAGGAGTTGAGAAGAGGTTGTTAATAATAAATTACCAAGAGAAATGGGTAAAAGAAATTTCCATCCAAGATTTAATAGTTGGTCCATTCTTAGTCTCGGTAGAGTCCATCTTGTTGTGATAGAAATGAACACGAACAAATAAGTTTTAGCTAAAGTAATAAAAATACCAATTGTCATTCTAAAGACCCTACCTACTTTATTTATTTCAACTCGATCAGAAAAAAATACGGACGGAATAAAGATATTCCAACCACCCAAGTAGAGAATTGTTACAAATAACGACGAAACTAATAGATTGAGATAGGAAGCAACATAAAATAATCCAAATTTGATACCCGAATATTCGGTTTGATAACCTGCTACTAATTCTTCCTCTGCTTCGGGTAAATCAAAAGGCAATCTCTCACATTCTGCTAGGGAAGAAATTAGAAAAATGATAAACCCTATAGGTTGACGCCACAAATTCCATCCTAAAAACCCATATTTGGATTGCGCCTCAACTATATCAACTGTACTTGAACTATTAGATAATAATAGTCGGTGGGAACATCACTGTTCCCATCGCTAGTCCAGAACCGTACATGAGATTTTCACCTCATACGGCTCCTTGACGGCCATCAAGAAATCTAAGGACCGGGTTGATATTTTTTATCGTGATAGATTTTATTTGGGGTCAAAATATAGATAGAATCAAAACCCGCCGGAAGGTCAAAAATTAGACCGATGGAATTCTGTATGTCAGAATGATATAGATATAATAACTCAAAAAGCACTTATGAATTAATCTCGTCCTTTAATAATTTGAATTTTTCTTTGTTGAGTAATAACTTTTTAATAAAATACTCTTTCTATGAATATCAATAGCCATCTTTTTTGATTATTATGAAAAAAAATCAGAGATTAGATGAGTGTCTTAATAATGCAGGCTATTTAGCGATCTCTATGAATTTTCGTTCCTATTCTTCTTTCAAAGAGGGAGTTCAAAACAAGAAAAGATTATTTCGTTTCGAATAGTCGTTTTTTAATCTGTGGGTAGGAGCATACTCTGGATTGCAATCGTGAGGAGTACTGCTTGATTATTTCTACAAATTGAAAGCCCCAATTATTGTTCTTTTTATGTTATCCAAAGATTTTCGTTTTGAAAATTGACATAAAAATTTCTATTACTAATCTTTTATGTATTTTTGTGTTCCTAACCATCCACTCATTTTTGTCGAACCCTCCGTTCTAGTAATACATCTAAAGAATAGTGAAAACTATATACGGTTGATCTTTTGAGCCCGCTTCAAGCCAGGATGACTAATCACTAATCAACCAATCCATGGGGTAAAGGGTAAAAAGTCTTGCTTATATTAAATTGACTTTATTTTTCGTTCTTGTACTTAGGAGATGAGACTCAATCTTGTTACTGCTAATTTAGAAGCTGTTTTTTTTTCACTCATATAACTATCTGATTTAGTTAATTTAACCTGAATGATGAATAAAAAAGTGAAGATACCTATTCAACTTCTTTACTTACAAAAAAGAATTAAAGAAAAGGTTATAACGACACGCACGTAGAGATATTGATAACACACAAAGAGTCAACGGTATTTCATAACTAATCGATTGAGCAGCGGCTCGTAGACCACCTAAAAAGGAATATTTGTTGTTTGATCCATATCCTGACATAATAAGTCCAATCGGAACAATACTTGAAAAGGCAATCCATAAAAAAACACCGATATTGAGATCGGATAAAACAAGTTGATAGCTAAAAGGAATTACTGAATAACTTACGAAAATGGATATAACTGCTATGGATGGTCCGATAATGAATAAACGACCATCTCCTCTAGACGGAAGAAGGTTTTCTTTGAAAATAAGTTTTGTTCCATCTGCTAACGCTTGAAGAATTCCCAACGGACCGGCGTATTCCGGTCCAATACGTTGTTGTATTCCGGCGGATATTTCTCTTTCTAACCACACAATTACAAGTACACCTATTGTGATTCCCAATACAAGAATAAAAATAGGTAAAAGCATCCCTATGATCCCATAGATCTCTTTTAAAGATTCTAATCTAGAAAAAGAGTGGATATCTTGTACTTCTCTTGTATCAATTATCATTTCAACGATCAACTTCTCCCATAATGATATCTATGCTACCTAGTATTGTCATAATATCCGCCAATTTCATTCTTTTAACTAACTGAGGAAAAATTTGCAAATTGATAAAACCGGGGGGACGAATTTTCCATCTCCAAGGAAAACCACTCTGATCCCCTATTAAATAAATTCCCAATTCCCCTTTTGGGGCTTCAACTCTTACAGAAAGCTCTTGCTTCGGTAATTCAAAAGTAGGAGAGGTTTTTTTACTAATGAAGCGATAGTAAAAATCATTCCATTCTGGATCCCGTTCTCTATCAAAGCAACGTATTTCTAAATTCTCATAAGGACCGCCTGGAATTCCTTCGAGGGCCTGTTGAACAATTTTGATAGATTCCTTCATTTCACTGATTCGGACTAAATAACGCGCTAATGAATCTCCTTCTTTTTGCCAATTGATTTCCCAATCGAATTCGTCATAACATTCATAATGATCGACTTTTCGAAGATCCCATTGAATTCCACAAGCTCGTAACATCGGTCCGGATAAACCCCAATTTATTGCTTCTTCTGCACCAATAATACCTACACCCTCAACTCGTTCTAAAAAAATGGGATTTCGCGTAATAAGTTTTTGGTATTCAGAAACAGCGGTTAAAAAATAATCACAGAAATCCAAACATTTATCTATCCATCCATAAGGGAGATCGGCCCCTACTCCTCCGATACTAAAATAATTGTGCATCATTATCATACCGGTGGCAGCTTCAAATAGATCATATACTAATTCTCGTTCTCTGAAAATATAGAAAAAGGGAGTCTGTGCACCAATATCTGCCATAAAGGGGCCAAGCCATAACAGATGAGAAGCTATACGACTCAATTCTAACATAATCACTCTGATATAACTGGCTCTTTTAGGTACTTGAATATTCACCATCTGCTCGGGTCCATTTACGGTTATTGCTTCTGTAAACATAGTAGCTAAATAATCCCAACGTGTTACATAAGGCAAATATTGTATAACTGTTCGGTTTTCGGCAATTTTTTCCATCCCTCTGTGCAGATAACCCAATATTGGCTCACAATCAATAACATCTTCGCCATCTAGAGTAAGAATAAGACGAAGAACACCATGCATTGATGGGTGATGAGGTCCCATATTGACTATCATATGTTCTTTTCTTTTAGTTGTTCCATTCATAGTTTATTCCTCGATTCATTCTTTTATAAACTGCTTAAAACAAAAAGCAGTTCGTCTAAATTCTAGATAAAAAAAATTCAATAAAAATAAAATAAACAATTTTCATTGTTTTTTTAAATGAAAAAATTAACGCGTTTTTGATTCCCGAATATCCAGTTGATTCATTAATTCTTTATAAGAAACTCTTTTTTTATTTGACAAATAAGACAACAGCCGTTGTCGTTTTCCTAAAATTTTCCGTAGACCCCGCTGCGATAAATAGTCTTTTCTGTGAAATTCCAAATGTGAAGTAAGCCTTTTTATTTTATTGGTGAAATGAAAGACTTGAAATTCAATAGATCCCCGATTTTCTTCTTCTGAAATAACCGAAATAACTTTCTTTTTTACCATAAGATAAAATCTACTCTTTTTTTCTTTTTTTTAATTCAAAAATCCATTTAACCGATCAGTAAAAATAATCCTATTCATTTTCTCATTTTAATTAAGCATTTTAATTAAGTATAAGTAAAAAAAAAATAGATATTTATACAGATAAAAGAGAACATCTTTTTGACCTATTCCTATTTGATCTAATAAAATATCTAATTATTTATCTAATGGATATGGATCCATGCATTGATTTATCGTATTGGAATGGAAATATGTAAGACAAGGAATGTGTACAACCCCCGGTTTCATATAATAAATACAGACCTGAAAGATATATATGAGATGAGAAATGCATCATTCACGAATTTTCAACGGGGGATACATATATACATATATATCCTTAACAGACTAAAACGGCTTCCATTATTGGTATCAAACCAATATCGATTCATACAAGATAAATCCTCTAATCGGTAAGTAGGCCAAAGAAAGGATTTTAATTGAATTAGTTCAATTTTATCCCTATAAAAATTTTGACTTTTATCCAAAACTTGATCATAGTTTTTTACGTTATTGCAAAATACTGAATTGTTCGAAATAAGATTTCTATTCCTAGAATTGAAACAAATTCGAATTATTAATTCCCTACGCCATTTAGTGGAAAAAATACGTTCAGGAATAACTAAACCATAATCTCGATTTTCAGTTATTCTTTGATTTGGATGTCTTACAATATAATTAGTGTAATTGTTTCGATCAATATAGTGTTTTTCTCGGTAACTTTGATTAAGTTGGTACTCACTCTTATGAACCAATGAAACATTTAGAGTTTGATACATCAAAAATTGACCGTCGTTTTTTATAGACAAACGCACAGGTTCGATAATTAATATTCTTTTTTTCATCAATTCTCTAAGAGTCAAATCTTTTTGAATCATCAGAATATCTAGACTTGTTTCTCCACCTTGTATAGAGGATATAGCAATTTCTTTTGGATTTACCAATCTAAGCAAGAGACAATATACTTTAATATTATTTGTTATTTTTTGATTTAAAAAATTATTCCATCTCAATTGAAAACGTAAATACCTTTTTAAGACAAAATCAAGTTCTGCTTCCGTGTTGCTCTTATATTGTTTTCTCTTTTGACGTTTTTTCCTATCTGAGCCTGCAGAATCTTCTTCAATATCTTTTTTTTGAGTTGAGAAAATTGATTCAAGAGTTTCTTTATTTTGTATATTTAATTCAACATTGTTTTTACCTAGGGATTCTTTTTTGTCTTGATTCTTATTTTCTAATTTAATAGATTTATTTTCATTTTCATTGGATAATTTTGATAATTTTAAGGGATTCCCTTTTTGATTTTTAGTAATGTTTTTATTTTCACTAACAGTTTCATTTAAATTGAAAAGAAGTTCTTTGGCCGGGATTATCCAGGGGTTCATTTTATATGTATTATAAAGAAGCACAAATTCGCCAAAGAACCAAAGTTTTAGATTCGAAATCGAACGCCTTAGTATTTCTTCATTCATTCCCATCCAATCAAAAAGGCTTTTTTTTTTTTTTGAAATCTTGATTTTCTGATCTTTATCAATTTGAAGATAAACAAGGTCTTTTTTATCAATTTTACCAACTATTGGATAATTATTGACTTTAGTGTTAGTATTTGTATTATTATTGAAGTTGATATTGGTATCGATAGCGATCCAGGAATGAATATCCTCTTTCTTTCTAAAGCACAAATAGAGAATTTTCAAATCAAAATATTTTTTATCTGGAAATTTATCTAGAGTCATATTTTTGTTCTGTCCGAAATTATTATATATATAATTATATATAGGGATAATGCGCTCTGACATATCAACTAAGGCACTTTTCTTTATGTTGTATATATTGGAATTATAACAACCTTCTTGCGAATTATTTATCCATAATGGTGATCCAGAAATATATGAATCCTTTCTATCGTCATAATTAATGGATTGATATGAGAAAAATGCATATTTATAGTATTTTTGAAAATTAATAGTATATTTTTCATTGGAGAAGGAATTCGATTCAAAATTAATCTTTTTTTTGTAAAAAATTAATTGGTCTTTTTCATCTGAATGACTTTTTTGAAAATCTTTATTTTCAGTCATAATAGATCTTTGATTCACTCTGTTTCGCCATTTGTGTGGTACTAATCGATACCATTGAATCCGTGATAATTCATATTGATAATACTTGCTTAAAGAGTTTTTCCATTCAAAAATTGTGTAATTAAAAAGATTTTTCTGCCCTAATTCCAAATGAAGTATTTCTTCTGTTTCGAAATAATCCTTTATTTCTTTCTTAAGAAAAAAAGATGTTTCCTTATATTGAAGAAGATCTCTATCAATTTGAGTTTTATATATTTTGTAAAATACATACGCTTGTGAAAAGTAGGATAAGTTGCTCAAATTTTTTGAATTCTTTTTAGTAATATCAAAAAACCGTTTTTTGAGAGTCCAAATAATGTGAATAGCACTTGTTTTATTCATTTTTTCTTTATTTATTTCATTATTGGAAATAAATTTATCAAATTCGTTTTTTGATAATTCAAAAAGTTGTGTAGTGATTCTCGGACTATTCTTATGAATGATACATAAAAATACTTTTATGTATATCTTTTGAATAATAAAATTGATTCTCAAATAGGATTTTCGTATTAATCGTACATTTCTTTTTTTTAATTTCTTCAAACTTTTTCTTATTGATACTAATGATTTATTGAGAGAATTTGTTTTATTACAATTACTATTTCTGTCATTAGTTATAAACTCGTTATTATTGTCTTTTTGATTTTGTATTTTTTTTATCCGATTCATGATTGTGTTCGTTCTATCAGCCAGATCTTTCATTTTTGTTTCGGTAAATGAAAAATCTTTCAAATCCATAGATTGAATGGGAATGATAAGGGATGATTCAGAAATCATTTGATTAGGAATTCTCCTATCTTTTTCTTTTTTAGTTTCGTTTAATTCAGATATTTGTTTCAATCCAACTAAAAATTTTTTTTTTTTTAAAATTCGAAAATGGAAAAAAAAGTCTTTTTTTGTGATACGAATTTTTTTTTTCATTTCTTTGAAAATGGGGTTAAAAAACGACTGTCGTTTTCGGGGAGAACCAAAAGGAAGGTCAGTTTCCATTCCCCAAACTGTTAAAAAACAAAAATGATTTTTGTTTTTTCGTGGATCTTTTTGAAGAGATTGTACCTTAGATTTGTGCCAAGGTTTAAAGAAAAAGGGAAATAGTATTTTTATTTGAATACCATTTATTAACCAGTTTTTTGGAAATTCGGTTTCTGATAATGGAACACCATTATAGGTGCATTTAATATGCATTTCTTTCTTCCAATCCTTAAAGTCCTCTGACCATTCTGGAAATTGAAATACTAGTATACGTACCGTATTTTTAACTATTATCAATGATAGTAATAGAATATATTTTCTAAGAAAAGATTGGATTACTAATAATGATCCTCTTATTATTTGAGCAAATAGAATGTTATCCCATGCTTCCGCTATTTCGATTCGTACTTTTTCTTGTCTTTTGTATTCTTCTTTTTTTTCTTTCTCCTTTTCTTGTGTATAATCTAGAATTCTTAATTCTAATTGTGTTGCTTTTTTCCATTTTTTAAAAATGAATTTTTGTATTTGGGAGATGTCA